CCATGTAATCGAAGAAACTATCAAAATGAAACGGTTGACTATAATAAGTATACGAAAGAGAAAGAACCTTATTTTTGTAGTTCCTATGATGCACTTGGAGCTTATCGGCAGAAACGAATCAATTTAGATAGTCCTTTGTGGCTCCGGTGGCGACTCGATCAACGTGTTATTGCCTCAAGAGAAGTTCCCATCGAAGTTCAATATGAATCTTTGGGTACCTATCATGAGATTTATGGGCACTATCTAATAGTAAGAAGTGTAAAAAAAGAAATCCTTTGTATATACATTCGAACAACTGTTGGTCATATTTCTTTTTATCGAGAAATAGAAGAAGCCATACAAGGGTTTTGTCGGGCCTACTTATACGATACCTAAGCTAAGTAATTATGTGATACCGTGGGAATTCGGTTCTCTAGGGTTCAACCGGTATCATAATTCCTGAATTTCTACGTGAATCAAGATCGAGGAAAGGAAGTCTTCAAATCACTGACTCAAACCCATTGTCGAATCCTACTCAGCGGAATATGGAGGTACTTATGGCAGAACGGGCCGATCTGGTCTTTCACAATAAAGTGATAGATGCAACTGCCATGAAACGACTTATTAGCAGATTAATAGATCACTTCGGAATGGCATATACATCGCACATCCTGGATCAAGTAAAGACTCTGGGTTTCCAGCAAGCCACTGCTACATCCATTTCATTAGGAATTGATGATCTTTTAACAATACCTTCTAAGGGATGGCTAGTCCAAGATGCTGAACAACAAAGTTTGATTTTAGAAAAGCACCATCATTATGGGAATGTACACGCGGTAGAAAAATTGCGTCAATCCATTGAGATATGGTATGCTACAAGTGAATATTTGAGACAAGAAATGCATCCTAATTTTAGGATGACTGATCCTTCTAATCCAGTCCATATAATGTCCTTTTCGGGAGCTAGAGGAAATGCATCTCAGGTACACCAATTAGTAGGTATGAGAGGATTAATGTCGGACCCCCAAGGACAAATGATTGATTTACCCATTCAAAGCAATTTACGCGAAGGACTTTCTTTAACGGAATATATAATTTCCTGCTACGGAGCCCGCAAAGGAGTTGTGGATACTGCTGTACGAACATCAGATGCTGGATACCTCACGCGTAGACTTGTTGAAGTAGTTCAACACATTGTTGTGCGTAGAACAGATTGTGGCACTATCCGAGGTATTTCCGTGAGTCCTCGAAATGGGATGACGGAAAAAATTTGGATCCAAACACTAATTGGTCGTGTATTAGCAGACGATATATATATGGGTCTACGATGCATTGCCACTCGAAATCAAGATATTGGGATTGGACTTGTCAATCGATTCATAACCTTTCGAGCACAATCAATATATATTCGAACCCCCTTTATTTGTAGGAGTACATCTTGGATCTGTAGATTATGTTATGGTCGGAGTCCCACTCATGGCGATCTGGTCGAATTGGGAGAAGCAGTAGGTATTATTGCAGGTCAATCAATTGGGGAACCAGGGACTCAACTAACATTAAGAACTTTTCATACTGGTGGAGTATTTACAGGTGGTACTGCAGAACATGTACGAGCTCCTTCTAATGGAAAAATAAAATTCAATGGGTGTTTGGTTCATCCCACACGTACACGTCATGGACATCCTGCTTTTCTATGTTATATAGACCTGTATGTAACTATTGAGAGTCAGGATATTATACATAATGTGAATATTCCACCAAAAAGTTTTCTTTTAGTTCAAAATGATCAATATGTAGAATCAGAACAAGTGATTGCTGAGATTCGCGCTGGAACATCCACTTTCAATTTTAAAGAGAGGGTTCGAAAACATATTTATTCTGACTCAGAGGGAGAAATGCACTGGAGTACCGATGTGTACCATGCGCCTGAATATAGATACGGTAATGTTCATCTCTTACCAAAAACAAGTCATTTATGGATATTATCAGGAGGTCCGTGCAGATCCAGTATAGTCCCTTTTTCGCTCCACAAGGATCAAGATCAAATGAATGTTCATTCTCTTTCTGTCGAACGGAGATTTATTTCTGGCCTCTCAGTGACTAATGATCGAGTGAGACACAAATTGTTTAGTTCGGATCCTTCCGGTAAAAAAAAGGAGAGGATTCTTGATTATTCAGGACCTGATCGAATCATATCTAATGGTCATTGGAATTTCCTATATCCTGCCATTCTCCACGAGAATTCTGATTTATTGGCGAAGAGGCGAAGAAATAGATTCATCATCCCATTCCAATATGATCAAGAACGGGAGAAAGAACTAATGCCCCGTTCTGGTATCTCGATTGAAATACCCATAAATGGTATTTTACGTAGAGATACTATTCTTGCTTATTTCGACGATCCCCGATACAGAAGAAGCAGTTCAGGAATTACTAAATATGGGACCATAGAGGTGGATTCAATCGTCAAAAAAGAGGATTTGATTGAGTATCGAGGGGCAAAAGAATTTAGGCCGAAATA